GAAAGAAAATTCCATTATTTATACCGAGAGAAATATATGAATCAAGTGAAACTCAAACAGAAAAGGATTTGATAATCAGCACTCAGATAATTCATGAATCATTTAGTCAAAATAAATCTAGAGATTATTCACAGGCAAAAGAAGAGATTAAACATAGAATTGATAGAAGAAACACAATCAGAAATCAAATAGAAATAATGAAAAAAAATAAAAAGAATAATCGAGAATCACCCCCAAAAATTTTGAAAATATTAAAAAGAAAAAATATTGAATTAATATTTCAATTTTGCATTGAAAAAATATACGTAGATATCTTTTTATGTATAATTAATATGCGCAGAATTTCTCTACAACTTTTTATGGAATCAACAAAAAAAATTCTTGAAAAATACATTGACAATAATGAAAAAAATAAAGATAAAGAAAGAATTAATAAAAAAAAACAAAATAAAATTGACTTCATTTCGCCTATGACTATAAAAAAGGCTTTTGATAATCTTAGAAATAGTAAGCAGAAGCCACATATTTTTTTTGATTTATCTTACTTGTCACAAAAATATGTATTTTTTAAATTATCACAAACCCAAGTTATTAACTTCAATAAGTTAAGATCTATTCTTCAATATAATGGACCATCTTTTTTTCTTAAGAATGAAATAAAGGATTTTTTTGGAACACAAGGAATATTTGATTCCAAAGTAAGACTTTCAAATTATGAAAAGAATCCATGGAAAAACTGGTTAAGAAGTCATTATCAATATGATTTATCTCAGATTACATGGTCTACATTAGTCCCACAAAAATGGCGAAATCAAATAAATCAATGCCATATGTCTCAAAATGATGATTTAAAGAAAAGGTATTCCTATGAAAAAGACCCATTATTGGATTACAAAAAAAAACAAAATTTGAAAGTATATTTATTACCAAATAAAGAGGAGAATTTTCAAAAAAACTATAGATATGATCTTTTCTCATATAAATATATTAATTCTGAAACTCAGAATAAGTCTGATATTTATAGATCATCATTAGAAACAATAAAGAAGCAAGAAAATTCCACCAAAAATAAAGAAACTTTTTTTAACATACTTAATAATATTCCTATCAAGAATTATCTAGAAAAAAGTGATATTATATATATGGAAAAAAATACAGATAGAAAATATTTGGGTTGGAAATTTAATACAAATATTCAGGTTGAACCTAATAAGGACCAAATAACAGAGAATTCTCATAATAATGGTCTTTTTTATCTTCCAATTAAATCAAATTCCGAAATCAATTATAAAAAGGTCTTTTTTGATTGGATGGGAATGAATGAAAAATTCTTAATCTTAAATCACTTCATATCGAATCCGAAAGTTTTTTTATTTCCAGAGTTTTTAATACTTTATCATAAATATAAAGAGAAACCTTGGTTTATCCCAAGCAACTTACTTCTTTTTAATTTGAATATCAATCCAAATTTTAGCGAAAATCCAAATATCAAAGGAAAACAAGAGGCGGATGAATATTTTTTAAATTTTAGACCATCAAATTCAAAACAATATTTTGAATTAAAGAATCAAAACAATATTGAAGAATATTTTTTAGAATCGATCGAAAAACTAAAAATATTCCTTAAAGGAGATTTTCCTTTGCAATTAAGATGGACTGGACGTTTGAATCAATTGAATCAAAAAATGATGAATAATATCCAGATATATGGTCTCCTGGTTAGCCTCATAAATGTAAGAAAAATTACTATATCCTATATTCAAAGGAAAGAAATGAATCTGGATATAATGAGAAGGCGTTTAAATCTTACACAATTAACGAAAAAGGGAATATTAATTATGGAACCTACTCGTCTATCTGTAAAAAATGACGGACAGTTTTTTATGTATCAAATCATAGGTATTTCATTGGTTCATAAAAGTAAGCACCAAAGTAATCAAAGATACCGAAACCCCCAAAATGTTGCTAAGAATAATTTTGATGAATCCATTCCAAGACATAAAAGAAAAACTCTAAATAAAGACAAAAATAATTATGATTTGCTTGTTCCTGAAAAAATTTTATCATCTAGACGTCGTAGAGAATTGCGAATTCTAATTTCTTTCAATTTGAATTTAAAGAATCAGAATGGTGCGCATAGAAATAAAACATTTTCCAAGGAGAACAAGATAAAAAATTGGAGTCAATTTTTGGATGAAAGTAAATATTTCGACCGAAAAAAAAATGAATTAATTAAATTAAAGTTATTTTTTTGGCCTAATTATCGATTAGAAGATTTAGCTTGTATGAATCGCTATTGGTTTGATACCAATAATGGGAGCCGCTTGAGTATGTTAAGGATATATATGTACCCCTGATTTAAATTTTTGAGTTTTCTATATATTATGTTGTTCTATCAATCAGATTTTTCATTTTTGTTTTTCTGTCCGTGATCTATAAATATCCATGTTATATGCAAACAACCCGATGCTCATATGCGCTGTCTTACATCCCCCTCTAG